TTAGATAGGAACAGATTTGATAAATACTGATAACTCTCGAATAGAATCTTAGAACGGAAAGATCCATTAGATTTAGATAATGAACTAATGGGTCTAAGGTATCTCTGGCGAGAAATCAAGAATTCGATTTCTTGCCTATTCTTGTTCCTAAACCAGCCTGCTCTGGCAGATTTAGGAAGATCCGTTTCGAAAATCAGAAGCTCCTCTGGCATCTTTTCATCTGCAAAGGATTCTCGATGTGAAAATACAGAGACAAAGAACCTATCTGCCAATTCAAAAAAGAGCGGATCCCCACCCCAGGGTCCCAAAGGAATCCGCCTGGTTGAAAAAAGCCTTCTTCTTCGGAAATGGAAAATCTATTTCGTAAAGGAAGGATCCCAAAGAATCGATCTTTCTTTTAGTTGTGGAATCTCTCTTTGATTGATCAATGTGTGATATTCCGAATCCTCATTACTAATGGAATCGAAATGATCTCTGGATTGATTAAAAGATCCCTTCAATTGGCTAGAATCCCTTCCTTGAACGAAACTAGATCTTGTGGAATCATATTGAAGATTTCGCGATATATTTCGTGCCTTGCTAAAAACCCGATCCTTGTTTACCAACCACACATTGTCTAACCAAATCCAATTCTCTCTCGATATGTTCCTCAAAAAATCCGATTCGTGCGGAAAATTCCCCCAACTAACGAAGAGATCTTGGCGGAATTGCCACATATGAAATTGAGCACAATTTTGCAAAGAAATAGCCCACTTCTTTCTCGAGAAGAGATGAGAAACGTGCTCAATATCATTTGATTGAATAGTTGACCCAGCTCCTTGTTGTTTGAAGAAACCCTCCACTTCAATTGGCATTTTTTCACGAAAAGCAAACATGAGATAACAAATCCAGTCTTTCACTAAGGTTTCGAATAGCTGTCCCGAATTCAAGTTGATTATGTTTCGCCCCTTCCTCGGAGAAAGACGATCAAAAAATTCCCAATCATGGTCCTTGCGGATCGGATCATCCATATAATATACAAAAAGAAATTCCAGATATTTGATATCTTTCTCTTTGAATGAGATCTCAATTCCAGCGACGGTTTCATTAGATATCTTACAACTAGAATCCCTCTTTTTTCCGATCCAGTTCCTCCACCACCGCGAACCCCAGTTAGATTCAGACATGATACCCTTTTTAGTTATTGGGAGAACCCAAGTACTCTCTTTCGGATCCAGGAAACTGCTCTCCGAGATCTTTTTTCCTTTTGGAAGATAAAGGAGTGAAACAATCAACCTATTGATATTGGAAGACACAAAGGATTCTTCCAATGTATCATTTCTGGGTCCAATGGAATTCATAGGTATAGGAAGAAGCCCTGTCAAATAGAGATTTTTTCTTTCGACCATCTTTCGATTGTTGATACGGTATAGAAGGACCACTACTACAAATAGTACTACACCCTTGAATAGTACTACACCCTTGGTCGTGAAATCCTGTGAATTGCGTGAAAGTAGGATACTCCAAATTCGGGAGTCCAAGAGTTTTACAAAACGTTCTTGATCGAAAAAAATTTTAATGAAAGATCCCACTGAATTGAATTTGGTCCATGAATCTATTAAATAGTGAGAATTCTTGATCTCCCTCAATATCTCTTTCAATTCGAAAATCCAGACTCGAAATAAGTTGTCTCTATCTTTAAATGACTTTTCTCCCCCTTTCAATTTAAATTGAAATAAGTTCTCTCTCTCGTTCATATAATATGTAGCTCCTATAAATTCTAATTCCTAAAAATTAGATTCATTCAAACTGAACTAAAAATCAAGATTGCATTTCAATTTCGACTTTGTTTATCTACGATATATGAGGATCCCCCCTAAGCATCCATGGCTGAATGGTTAAAGCACCCAACTCATAATTGGCGAATTCGTAGGTTCAATTCCTACTGGATGCACACCAATGGGACCCTCCAATAAGTCTATTGGAATTGGCTCTGTATCAATGGAATCTCATCATCCATACATAACGAATTGGTGTGGTATATTCATATCATAACATATGAACAGTAAGAACTAGCATTCTTATTGAGACTCGAACTCATAGGGAAGAAAATCGATTTATGGATGGAATCCAATATGCAGTATTTACAGACAAAAGTATTCGGTTATTGGGGAAAAATCAATATACTTTTAATGTCGAATCAGGATCAACTAGGACAGAAATAAAGCATTGGGTCGAACTCTTCTTTGGTGTCAAGGTAATGGCTATGAATAGCCATCGACTCCCGGGAAAGGGTAGAAGAATGAGACCTATTATGGGACATACAATGCATTACAGGCGTATGATCATTACGCTTCAACCGGGTTATTCTATTCCACCTCTTAGTAAAGAAAAGAACTTAAATCAAAATACTTAATAGCATGACGAGACATTTATACAAAACTTCTACCCCGAGCACACGCAATGGAGCCGTAGACAGTCAAGTGAAATCCAATACGCGAAATACACGAAAGAATTTGATCTATGGACAGCATCGTTGTGGTAAAGGCCGTAATGCCAGAGGAATCATTACCGCAAGGCATAGAGGGGGAGGTCATAAGCGTCTATACCGTCAAATCGATTTTCGACGGAATGAAAAAGACATATATGGTAGAATCGTAACCATAGAATACGACCCTAATCGAAATGCATACATTTGTCTCATACACTATGGGGATGGTGAGAAGAGATATATTTTACATCCCAGAGGGACTCTAATTGGAGATACCATTATTTCTGGTACAGAAGTTCCTATAAAAATGGGAAATGCCCTACCTTTGAGTGCGGTTTGAACTATGGATTTACGTAATTGGAAGTAACCAATTAGGTTTACGACGAAACCTAGAAATCGATCACTGATCCAAATTGAGTACCTCTACAGGATAGACCTCAACAGAAAACTGAAGAGTAACGGCAGCAAGTGATTGAGTTCAGTAGTTCCTCATATCAAATATCAAATTATTGACTCTAGAGATATAGTAATATGGAGAAAACAAAATTGTTTCAAGCACCGACAGAACCAGAAGCGCCCCTTGTTTCAAAGAGAGGAGGACGGGGTATTCACATTTCATTTGATGGTCAGAGGCGAATTGAAAGCTAAGCAGTGGGAATTCTAAAGATTCCCCCGGGGAAAAATAGAGATGTCTCCTACGTTACCCCCAATATGTGGAAGTATCGACGTATGTGGAAGTATCGACATATGTGGAAGTATCGACGTAATTTCATAGAGTCATTCGGTCTGAATGCTACATGAAGAACATAAGCCAGATGAAGGAACGGGAAGACCTAGGATGTAGAAGAGCATAACATGAGTGATTCGGCAGATTTGGATTCCTATATATCCACTCATGTAGTACTTTACTTCATTTTACGATATAGAAGATCCACCTGTATAGATATCATCATCTACACCCAGAAAGCCGTATGCTTTGGAAGAAGCTTGTACAGTTTGGGAAGAGGTTTTGATTGATCAAAAAGAAGAATCTACTTCAACCGATATGCCCTTAGGCACGGCCATACATAACATAGAAATCACACTTGGAAAGGGTGGACAATTAGCTAGAGCTGCGGGTGCTGTAGCGAAACTGATTGCAAAAGAGGGGAAATCGGCCACATTAAAACTACCTTCTGGGGAGGTTCGTTTAATATCCAAAAACTGCTCAGCAACAGTCGGACAAGTAGGGAATGCCGGGGTGAAACAAAAAAGTTTGGGTAGAGCCGGATCAAAATGTTGGCTAGGTAAACGTCCTGTAGTAAGAGGAGTAGTTATGAACCCTGTAGACCATCCCCATGGGGGTGGTGAGGGGAGGGCCCCGATTGGTAGAAAAAAACCCGCAACCCCTTGGGGTTATCCGGCACTTGGAAGAAGAAGTAGAAAAAGGAAGAAATATAGTGATAATTTGATTCTTCGTCGCCGTAGTAAATAGGAGAGAAAATCGAATTTGTTTCTTCTAAAAAAAAATCAAATAAAAATAAAATAGGAGAAATTCACTGTGACACGTTCGCTAAAAAAAAATCCTTTTGTAGCAAATCATTTATTAAGAAAAATAAAGAAACTTAACACAAAGGCGGAAAAACAAATAATAGTAACGTGGTCCCGGGCATCCACCATCATACCTACAATGATTGGCCATACTATCGCTATCCATAATGGAAAAGAAAAAATACCTATTTATATAACAGATTATATGGTGGGTCATAAATTGGGAGAATTTTCACCTACTCTTTCTTTCAAGGGGCATCCAAAAAATGATAATAAATCTCGTCGTTAGTTTGATTATTTTGAAACTTTGAAAAGTAAAAATAAAAGTTAAAAGGAATTGGATAAAAGTTAAAAGGAATTGGAAAAGTAATCGTTTTTTTACTAAATAGTTTTTTGACTTTTTTTATAGATATAGATTCTTTTTTGAAATTAAAATGAATAGTAGAACAAAGAAGAAGAAAAAAGAGAAGAAAGAGAATATGGATGCTTGTTTATTAACAAGAGGACGAGGTTCTACGATAAAAAGACTAACTTGTCATATAAATATTGTATTGAAAGATATATCCTTATATTTATATGAAGAATATAAGATATGCTTAAAACTTCGAATAAGTAAAAAAAAGTCCACAAATATGACATTTCATGATATATATTATAGTAATGGGGGATTATGGCACAAAAAATAAATCCACTCGGTTTCCGACTTGGTACAACTCAAAATCATCATTCTCTTTGGTTTGCACAACCAAAAAATTATTCTCAGGGTCTTCAAGAAGATAAGAAAATAAGAAACTCTATCCAAAATTATGTACAAAAGAATATCAAAATTCCTTCTGGTGTTGTAGGGATTTCACGTATAGAGATTCAAAAACGAATTGATGTGATTCAGGTTAGAATATATCTGGGATTCCAAAAATTATTAATAGAAAGGAACCCTAAAAAAATCAAAGAATTCCAGATGAATGTAATGGAAGAATTGAAGAAGATGAATGTAATCGAAGAATTACAGATGATTGTACAAAAAGAACTTAATCCTATAAATCAAAAACTGAACATTAATCTTACAAGAATTCCAAAACCTTACAAGGATCCTAATATTCTTGCAGAATTTATAGCCGAACAATTAAAGAATCGAGTTTCATTTCGCAAAGCAATAAAAAAGGCTATTGAATTAGCCAAGCGCGCCGATACAAAAGGAATTCAAATACAAATTGCAGGGCGCCTTGGCGGAAAAGACATGGCACGCATCGAATGGATTAGAGAGGGTAGGGTTCCTTTACAAACCCTTCGAGCTAAAATTGATTATTGCTCCTATACGGTTCGAACTATTTATGGGGCATTAGGCCTAAAAATTTGGATATTTTAGACGCAGAATAGTCAACCTTTACTTGACTTAATCTTTCCATTATACCCTTTCTTTGATATCTTTGATAGAACAAAAAATGATAAATTCTTTCATTCTTTTTCTGACCAATCAAAAAAAGAAAAATTCGAAAATTCTACAAGGTTAAATAAAATAAAAAATTCGATTGATTATTTAATGTACTTGCTATGCTTAGTGTGTGACCCGTTGGTTTTTAAAGGTAAAGGTCAATCTTAAAAAAATAGACTGATCAATACTATGAATGAATAAATATAGAATTAATAACCAACTCATCGCTTCACATTATCTGGATCTGGATTCAAAAAAGCAGTCAAGATATGATATATTGGCCTTTGTATTGTAGGAATTGCAATCTTTTTTACTCTTTTTTACATTACATAAATAAAAAAAAGCAATTTGATTATGAATTGTAAAGCAAAATCAAAAATTATACAGATAAATGATAGGGTGAGAGAAAGAAAAAAAAAAATTAATGATATATGATTCCAATATGTAAGGTCTACGAGTCATCTCGTAAAAGCTAATGTAATAAAGCACCAATAACTATTTATTGATAATCAAAATCCTACTCATAAAACAAAAAATTAAGAGCCTCGAGCCAATAAAGACTGATAAAATTGGCTCAAGAAAAAATTGGATTGGAGGCTTCATTATAGAATTAAGACCTAACCATTAACCGAGAAGCGATGGGAACGACGGAACCTGTAAAGACATAAGATTCTATTGAAAATAAATTCTATTGAAAATAAATCTTAATAATTTTTTAACGGGCAGGATGGCGAAACGAACCAAGAAACAATCCATTTTTTTTTTATTTTGAGAGGAGAGGTTTGGGGATAACCTTAGAAATAAAGTAAAAACGGAAAGAGTAAATATTCGCCCGCGAAGGTTTTTTTATGTTATTGGATTTCTCAATTTTAAGTGATCTGATATCATCATAATAAATATAGATATAGATTCATTATCATTAGAAGATTATAAAAAAAAAAGTCCATTATACATAAATTATATAAAATAATTATCTAAAAATTTGAATTTCAAATTATCTATCAATCTAGAATTGACATAGAATACGTAGTTCTATATAAAAAAATAGATACAAATTTCGAATAAATAGATTAGATGAAATCTCAAAGAATCTAATGATTCAGTCTATTACTCATCAACTATATGTATATTTTTATAATTATTTCATTCGCAAGGAGCTGGATGAGAAGAAACTCTCATGTCCAGTTCTGTAATAGAGATGGAATTGTGAACCAATGATCAACTATAACCCTAAAAGAACCAGATTCCGTAAACACCATAGAGGGAGAATGAAAGGAATGTCTTATCGAGGTAATCGTATTTGTTTCGGTAGATATGCTCTTCAGGCACTTGAACCCGCTTGGATTACGTCTAGACAAATAGAAGCAGGCCGTCGGGCAATGACACGAAATATACGCCGCGGTGGAAAAATATGGGTACGTATATTTCCCGATAAACCAGTTACGATAAGATCCGCAGAAACACGTATGGGTTCGGGGAAAGGAGATCCCGAATATTGGGTAGCTGTCGTTAAACCAGGTAAAATACTTTATGAAATGGGCGGAGTAGCGGAAAATCTGGCCAGAAAAGCTATCTCAATAGCAGCATCCAAAATGCCTATACGAACTCAATTCATTATTTTAAAATAGGAATATAGAACCAAAGAAAAAAGGGACTTTGGAATGAAAAAAAAAATTGTAAGTTTCTTTTTTTATTTTTGGACAAACAATATTTCTTTTTTTTTTCTTTTGCATTAAAATAACAGATTAAAAAAATGATATGATCCAATCTCAGACCTATTTGAATGTAGCAGATAACAGCGGAGCCCGAAAATTGATGTGTATTCGAATCCTGGGGGCTGGTAATCGGGGATACGGTCATATTGGCAACGTTATTATTGCTGTGATCAAGGAAGTAGCACCCAATTCCACTCTAGAAAAATCCGAAGTGATCAGAGCTGTAATTGTACGTACTCGGAAACAACTCAAACGCGACTGCGGCATTATCATACGATATGATGATAATGCTGCAGTTGTCATTGATCAAAAAGGAAATCCAAAGGGAAGTCGAATTTTTGGCCCGATTGCCGAGGAATTGAGGCAGGTCAATTTCACAAAAATAGTTTCATTAGCACCTGAAGTATTATAAGATAAAGCGTTAGAAATAAGATAAAGCGTTAGAAAAGCATTGTAAGATGAGATAGAAAACATTATATAGTTAGACTACTTGATTATAGTATTTGAATTCAACCGATTAATCAAATTAATTAGTAGATTATGTTTAACGTATATACCTTAATAATAAAATTCATGAATATGAATTAAAAAAAACAAAAGCAAAAAGACAATGTTAATTATATCAAAACTAAAAATGTTAGTTTATAATGAGTCAAGACACAATTGCTAATATAATAACCTCTATACGAAATGCTGACATGGGCGGAAAAGGAATCGTTCGAATAGTATCTACTAATATCACTGAAAACTTTGTGAAAATCCTTTTACGAGAAGGTTTTATTGAAAATGTGAGGAAACATCAGGAAGGCAACAAAAATTTCTTGGTTTTAACCTTACGACATAGACGACATAGAAAAACTAAAAAAAAACAATATAGAACTAGTCTAAAATTAAAACAGATTAGTCGACCCGGTTTACGAATCTATTCTAAGTATCAACAAATTCCTAGAATTTTAGACGGGATGGGAATTGTAATTCTTTCGACTTCTCGGGGTATAATGACAGATCGAGAGGCTCGACTAAAAAGAATCGGCGGAGAAATCTTGTGTCACATATGGTAATCCTTCTGATATCCAAATCATATCTATTTTGATTTTGTTTTGTAAAAAAAAAAAAAGAACAAGTCCGAGATTTGAATAGCATTGCTGCTACATTAAATTTGCGGATACTTCAAGATAGTTTTATATAGAATATCCTTATTTTTTATTCTATATTATAGAATCGAAGGATATAGAATATAAAGAATAAAAAGAAATTCACAAAGGTTTACTTACTGAATCACTTTCCAAGGGTATGCTACGGGTTCCTTTAGATAATGAAGATCCTGTTTTAGGTTCTGTTTCAAGAAAGACCTAACAAAGTTTTGTTTTATACCACCAGGAAATAGAGTCAATAAGCCTCATTATAATTATGATTCGACCGGAGAGGAGAGCGTCTAATTTAGAGACTCCAGAACAACAATTCGAAAGATTAGGTAATTTTTGAACTTCAATATTTCTTTTTTTTATGGGGATACAATTCAATCAAGATTGAAAAAAAAAAACTCTTTTTCTTCAAAAAAAAGTCTGTATATTCAAAATTAAGGAACGCAAAATATGAAAATAAGGCCCTCCGCTCGTAAAATTTGTGGAAAATGTCGACTAATACGTAGAAAGGGACGAATTAGAGTAATTTGCTCTAACCCGAGACATAAACAAAGACAAGGATAATTTGTCAAAATAAAGAAAAGGACTATCTAAAGGATCTGATAGATAAATACAAATAAAAAAAAAAGGATCTATTTTGACACGAAATGGATATATCCATAGGTCTCGGACTTTTTTTTGAGATAATAAAATATGGTAAAATTTGTAACAAGACTTGCTTGGCGCAGGAAAAGACGTCCTCGTAAAAATACACCTAAAATACCAAAGGGAGTTATTCATATCCAAGCAAGTTTTAACAATACTATTGTAACCGTTACAGATGTGCGGGGTCGGGTGATCTATTGGTCCTCTGCGGGCACTTGTCGATTCAAGGGCCCAAGAAAGGGGACACCTTTTGCCGCTCAAACCATAGCGAAAGATGCTATTCGGATAGCAATGGATCAAGGTATGCAACGAGCGAAAGTCCTGATAAAGGGTCCGGGTCGCGGAAGAGATGCGGCATTAAGAGCTATTTGTCGAAGTGGTATAATATTAAATTTCGTCCGGGATGTAACCCCTATGCCCCATAATGGCTGCAGGCCTCCTAAAAAAAGACGCAAATAAACATTGAAGAGATTTCAAGAGAAATAAAAAATTCAAGGATTTTATAACAAAAAGAAGAATCTTATTATGGTTCGAGAGAAAGTCAGAATATCTACTCGAACACTACAGTGGAAGTGTGTTGAATCGAGAGTTGACAGTAAACGTCTTTATTATGGACGTTTTATTCTGTCTCCACTTATGAAAGGTCAAGCCGACACAATAGGCATTGCGATGCGAAGAGCTTTGCTTGGAGAAATAGAAGGAACATGTATCACACGTGCAAAATCTGAGAAAATACCACACGAATTTTCTACTATAGGGGGTATTCAAGAATCAGTACATGAAATATTAATGAATTTGAAAGAAATTGTATTGAGAAGCAATTTATATGGAACTCGTGACGCGTCTATTTGTGTCAAAGGTCCTGGATATGTAACTGCTCAAGACATCATCTTACCACCTTCTGTGGAAATCCTTGATAATACACAACATATCGCTAGCCTAAGGGAACCAATTGATTTGTGTATTGAATTACAAATTGAGAGGAATCGTGGCTATTGTATAAAACCGACACAAAATCTTCAAGACGGAAGTTATTCCATAGATGCTGTATGCATGCCTGTTCGAAATGTGAATCATAGTGTTTATTCTTATGGAAATGGAAATGAAAAGCAAGAGATACTTTTTCTCGAAATATGGACAAATGGAAGTTTAACTCCTAAAGAAGCACTTCATGAAGCCTCCCGAAATTTAATTGATTTATTTCTTCCCTTTCTACATGTAGAAGAAGAAAACTTACATTTCGAAAAAAATCAACACAAAATTACTTTACCCCTTTTTACTTTTCATGATAAATTGGTTAAACTAAGGAAAAATAAAAAAGAAATACCATTAAAATCGATTTTTATTGACCAATTAGAATTGACTCCTAAGATCTATAATTGTCTCAAAAGGTCCAATATCCATACATTATCGGACCTTTTGAAGAACAGTCAAGAAGACCTTATGAAAATTGAACATTTTCGCATGGAAGATGTAAAACATATATTAAGCATTCTAGAAATGGAAAAGCATTTCGCAATTGATTTACTAAAAAATCAATTTTAAAGCCGCTGGATTTATATTCATTTTCATCCCTTTTTTTCGATTTTTTTTCCTAAAGATATATCTATTGAATAGGTGTTATCTAGGGAGAATTCACCTTGAAGTGACTATTCCCTAGATACACACATCGTGCTATTTTATTTTCAAATTGAATCAATTTAAAAAAGACCTAAAGTTAGGGATTTATCAATAGGTAATGTTGCTCCAATACCTAACCAAAGGGCCGCTACGGTACCAATCAAAAAGACAGTTGTCGCCACTGGACGACGAAATGGATTTTGGAATTTATTAACATTTTCCAAAAAGGGTACTGTTAATAATCCCGCGGGTACTGAAACCATTAAAAGAACACCTAATAACTTATTAGGTACTGTACGAAGTATTTGAAATACGGGAAAGAAATACCATTCGGGCAATATTTCCAAAGGAGTTGCAAATGGATCCGCGGGTTCGCCAATCATTGATGGTTCTAGAACCGCTAATCCTACATTACATGCAATAGTACCTAGAATTACTACTGGAAAAATATATAAAAGGTCATTGGGCCATGCGGGTTCTCCGTAATAATTATGCCCCATTCCTTTAGCCAATTTAGCTCTTAATACAGGATCATTCAGGTCAGGTTTTTTTGTTATTGGGATAGGTGAATTCTTATCAATCCATCCTCCGAAAGAACCGGATATGATAATTTTTCATCATCCGGCTCGAGCAAGAATCAAACGAACCAAAAGTACCCATATGAAAAAATGGAGATCTCTAGATGTTATAAAATCAATCAATATATTATCCATAGCTACACATATATGAATGATTTTATGAAAAAAAAGAACTGGATTCCTTATTTCCAAAATTGCAATCATCCATCGCAAGGACTTCGGTTCTTACAAGTAAATAAATGCTCATTACCCAAGTGGGCCTATAAAGGTAATAATGACCAAGTGCTTTTTGGGTCGTCTTAGACCTTTGGACTTTATCTACAAAAAATATCGATATTTTTTGGATACAAAGAATTTACTTGTTACTAATATGGTTTCGCCTCTGTCATTCTTTAGATCCGCTGTTTCACCCCGATAGTATCAGAAATGGAGTCAATGCAAAGAAAATGGGTGCATTTCCATACTATTAAGTATACTAAGTAGTAAGTAAATAAAAAAAAATGAATAAAAAAACGAAATACTAAAGATACTTTAGATAAGTATATTAAGTAGGTAAAATAGCTAAAAAATAGAATATATGGATTCTACTACATCACTTATTCCACTGGATTTTACGGGGCCTGCTCATGCACGACATGCTTGGATCGGATCATAGAAAAAATTCTCTTTAAGTGAACCAACCTATCCTAAATAGAGTATAGGGCTTACGGAGTGGTTAGAACAAAGACACATTTGGTTGTGGATTCCAATGTGGCGGATAAAGACATATCATATATCTGCACGGCCAAATCAATAGTCCAAGTCAAACACTCCCATAATCCATCTTTTTCTTCGGAGAATTCGCTTCAACTATTCATTATTTCAAAGAAATAATATAATGTAGTTGAAGAGAAATATCTAAATACATGTCTTATTCTTTTCAATAATCCATATTTGTAGCAATAAAATACTATTCTCCCTCCCCCAATCGATCAATGATTGATTACTAATATCTATGATCTATATTGTTTATAAAGGACCCGAAATACCTTGCTTACGTATCATTAGAAAATGCATTAACATAAATACGGCAGTAAGAAGAGGTAATACAAAAGTGTGTAAACTATAAAAACGAGTCAAAGTTGATTGTCCTACACTAGCACTTCCACGCAATAACTCTACTAAAGGGGATCCTATTATAGGAATAGCTTCTGGCACGCCTGTTACAATTTTTACTGCCCAATAACCAATTTGGTCCCAAGGTAAAGAATAACCAGTTACGCCAAAGGATGCTGTCAATACACCAAGAACCACACCTGTAACCCAAGTTAATTCACGAGGTTTTTTAAAGCCACCTGTGAGATACACACGAAATACATGTAGGAT